CTTCCGAATTTCGAATAGTACTCAAAATCCTATGTTTTCGATTATCTAATAAATCATTTAATGAAAGTAGATTATCTTACCATTAATTTCACAACTTCCATGATCTCTTCCCGAACCAAACATGAATCTTTCGATTCATTTGGCTCTCACGCTCCATTTTTTATTTTATGGACATTCCCGTATCTTTTTTTAATATAATGAGCCTATCCTCTCTATTTCTGTTTGTATTCAAACATATCAAAACCGATACAAGAACAGAATATTAGGAGGACTCTTCCGACCAGACAAAAAATCTATAATTGTCAGCAAAGTTGTTTCTTTATTTGTTCTTTATTTCATTGAAAATAGATATTTCTATATTATAGAAATATAGAAAATTTCAATTTTATTTTGATTTCCTTTTTTATTCAAATCCAAAAATTCCCCCTTTTTATACATAACATAGGTTGCCGATTCGGCATTGGATAATATAATAAAGGGCAAGGCGCCCTTTATTTATTCTAGTAAATGGTTCAAATCATTTTATCGATATGAGTGTTCTATATCGAAAAAATTATCAACTATTCTTTTTTAAACCATTTCGTTATTAACGTAGTGGTAGAAAGAGTACCATGTTGTGCCCGAACTTCAAACAGTTTAGCTTTAACCATGTTAATGGTCTCACATTATTGGTTGGTTGATAGAGAATCAAAGTTAACTTACCAATGAATAACGAAATGCTATGGTTCTTACATATGATTTATGAATTTACTCAGAAGGAATTCGTCGAGATTATGCACTTTTTTCCTATTTATCCTATAAAAATATAGAATAACATAAATAAAGTGCAGTCGGTTAGATCCAACCTATTCGTGAAATATACAACTCGCACACACTCCCTTTCCAAAAAAAATCAATACACCAAGCACTACACTTAGATTTATTGGATTTGTTGCTAAAATATCGGTATTAAACCCGAAACTCCCGGCGGATGGCCAGTGGCCTAAGGAAACGAAAGAATCGGTTACATTGTTCATATGCTCTCCTCTTATAGATAGGACTAAGAAAGAACAGAGTTCTTTTTGTATCACTTGACTCGCCCTTTTTTTTATCGATTTCTTTTTCTTAATTTCCCGTTTTTTTTAATGTTAATGGGAGTAGATTAAATCTATTTATTGAATTTGAGATTGAGAATTACAAAATTTCTTATTCTTTTTGAAGTATCCGATAAGATACTTATTAAGTTAGGTCCTGGGTCTCGTATCAATTGAAAAATATCTCCTTTGTTCAAACACTTCCTAAAAGAAAAATCAAAATTCCATCGTACTAAACTAAGGGCGGGAAGGAAGAAAACGAGTGAATCCACAAATTCCTCATCCTCAAATCACTCCTTCCCGGGGTATTGTAGCAACAAATACATAATTGTAGGAATTAAAGTATTGATATAATTCACAGAAGCAAATGGCAACGAGTTAATAAAATAAGAAAAAAGTAGGTAACGTACTTTTTTACATTTTCATTCTAGGATTAAATTAAACAAAAGGATTCGCAAATAAAAGCGCTAATGCCACGACCAGTCCATAAATTGTTAAAGCTTCCATAAAAGCTAGACTAAGTAATAAAGTACCTCGTATTTTTCCTTCTGCTTCTGGTTGTCTCGCAATACCTTCTACGGCTTGGCCTGCAGCAGTACCTTGACCAACTCCAGGTCCAATAGAAGCAAGCCCTACGGCCAATCCAGCAGCAATAACGGAAGCGGCAGAAATCAGTGGATTCATGATGATAGGTTCCTCGCACCAAAAAAAAATGGTTAATGATACAATCAACCAATGAATTATTACTTATTTGATCACAAAAATCTATTGAGTCGAAGTAACTAAAACTTCGAATAAAATAAAAAAAATAATGAAATTAATATAGAAATATAGATAGAGATAACCCCTATATAACTAGTATATATCTAATGTCACATATACATTTGTTTCTTTCATAACGTAAACCGCCTGCATTTTCTTTTTATATTGAATCGGATTCTAGAAGAATTCTTCGAAAAATATACAGGGACTGTGACTGGCCTTATAAACATTCCATATATCTAGTGGTGACCCCCACTAACTCATCCGCCATTTCGTAATATCGTCTATCTTTCCTCCTACAACTCTAGTCGTAATATATATATGTATTTATATCTATTATGTTCCTCAACTAAGAACCAATCTTGAACTATGCATTGCCTCAATTGGGATAAGCTTAAAAATAAAGAATATTTCGAAAACTAATCAATGATGACCCTCCATGGATTCCCCTATATAAGCCGCGGCTAAAGTTGCAAAAATAAGAGCTTGAATACCGCTTGTAAATAATCCAAGAAACATGACAGGTATAGGAACTACTAAAGGTACTAAAGAAACAAGAACAACAACTACTAATTCATCAGCTAATATATTCCCGAAAAGTCGAAAACTAAGAGATAAAGGTTTTGTGAAATCTTCTAGGATGTTAATTGGTAAAAGTATTGGAGTTGGTTGAATGTATTTTCCGAAATAACCCAATCCTTTTTTGGTAAGACCCGCATAAAAATATGCTACTGACGTGAGTAAAGCTAAAGCAACAGTAGTATTTATATCATTTGTGGGGGCGGCTAGCTCCCCATGAGGTAACTGTATGATTTTCCAAGGTAAAAGGGCACCTGACCAATTCGAAACAAAAATAAATAGGAACATAGTTCCAATAAAGGGAACCCAAGGGCCATATTCTTCTCCAATCTGAGTTTTGCTCAAGTCTCGAATAAATTCAAGGACATATTCGAAGAAATTCTGACCGTCGGTCGGAATGGTTTGTGGATTCCGAACGGATATGATGACTGAACCTAATAAGATAGCAATTACGACCCAAGAAGTGATAAGTACTTGGGCATGAATTTGTAAACCTCCTATTTGCCAATATAAATGTTGGCCTACTTCTACACCTGATATATCGTATAACCCTTTGAGTGTTTTAATGGAACATGGTATAACATTCATATTGTCCTCTGACAGAAATCGAACTGAAAAAAAGAATTATTTTGATTCAACCATCTCTTTCTCGACTCATCTACTTTCATCATTAATCATATAGTTAGGATACCAAGAAATCACATAACATAATATCAATATCCCATTTTATCTCTTTTTAAAAATAAAAGACAAGAATAGTAACCGATCCAATAAATCAAAATAATTAACTAATCTTATTATTATTATTCTTAATCATAACATAATCAACGACTTCTTATATAGCTAGAACGGCCCTCACAAATTGCGGATACCAATTTGTTAAGAATCAATCGGATTGAAGCTATAGCGTCATCGTTGGCTGGAATCGAAATATCTGCGAGATCTGGGTCACAATTTGTATCGATTAAACAAATCGTCGGAATTCCCAAAATGACACATTCTCGAAGAGCTGTATATTCTTCTCGCTGATCAACGATTATTACAATATCGGGCAATTCAGTCATATATTTGATCCCGCCCAGAAATGTTTGCAAAGTGGATAATTTTCTCTTCAACATTGCTGCATCTCTTTTAGAGAGACGGTTGAGTTTCCCCATCTTTTGTTCTGCTCTTAAGTCTCTGAACTTATGAAGTCTCGTTTCCGTAGTGGACCAATTCGTTAACATACCGCCGAGCCATTTTCTATTAACATAATGACATCGAGCCCTTATTGCAGCTGATGCTACTAAATCCGCTGCTTTATTTTTGGTACCAACAATTAAGAAGTTTTTTCCTCGACTTGCTGCATCAAAAACTAAATCGCAGGCTTCCGATAAAAAACGAGCAGTTCTAGTGAGATTTATAATATGAATACCTTTACGCTTTGCAGAGATGTAAGGGGCCATTCTAGGATTCCATTTCTTAGTACCATGACCAAAATGAACTCCTGCTTCCATCATCTCTTCCAAATGGATGTTCCAATATCTTCTTGTCATCTTTCCCACGCTTTCTTTTTTTTTTTTTTTAACAAATAAATAATTGTTCCTACGGAACCTTCTGCCGGGATTGACCGTTGATACACAGCCCAAACCTTTCATTTTTTTTATTACTTAACTTAAACTTAATTTCTTCATTTTTTTTAGTACCCAATCAATAACTAGTAAAGTAAAAAGAAAAATATCTCCTTAAGAATTATGAATTCGCTTAAATGATTTTTCTGGTGTGTCATAGAAATTGCTTGGGGCGCAAGAACAAAAAAATTCTCTATGGTGTAACAAAATATCTCTCATTTCCAACTCGAATAGATTTTTCTTTTTGATTTCAAAATGAATGTCTTGCCTTGAACGGTGCACTAATTTTTTGAATCCAGTACCGACAGGGATAATCCCCCCCAAAACAACATTTTCTTTCAGACCCTTCAACCAATCAATACGACCCCGTAGAGCAGCTTTTGCCAAAACTCTAGCAGTTTCTTGAAAACTTGCTTCGGATATGAAACTTTGAGTATTCAGAGATGCCCTCGTTATTCCCAATAAAATTGCACGATAACAGATTGCTTCGTCTAAAGCACGCCCTGCTCGTTCCGCTCGCAACAATCCGATTAGTTCTCCAGGTAAAAAAACATTAGACATTCCATCTTCTGAAACCAACACTTTTGATGTTACTTGTCGTACAATAATCTCTATATGTCTATTATGGATCTGTACCCCCTGGGATCGATAAACCTTTTGGATCTTATTAACCAAAGAGATACGACTTTGGGCTATGGTTAACTCAGCTCCAATTAAGAATCCCCAAGGAATTCCAAGAACTCTTGGTATACGCTCGTTCCAACCTTCAACTCTCCTTTCAAGGTTCATCGATATTGAACCAATCGAGCGCACTTCTAAGATTTGTTCCACTTTTGGAAGACCTTGCGTTATGTCACCAGATCGGGATTTTTCATATATAAATGTAACTAACGTATCTCCTTCAGAAAGGGTTTCTCCATAATGTCCATGAACAGTCGCTCCTGGAGTGGCCAAATAAGGCTTAGCTGATCTTATAATTAAAGAGTCAACATGAACAATTAAAATTTGACCAGATTTTTTTATGTGTGGTCCATATTTAAATAGACATATATTTTCACAAATAAATTGTCCAATGCTAATTATTGTGGATGTCTCTTCACAATAATTGTAATGTAGAAAGCACCAATTCAAATGGGATGGATTCAAAATGATGTTATTGCATGGACTGGGATTATAAATCCTCCTATTTTCATCTATTAAACAGTATTTAAGTACTTCAAGTACTTGGAAAGTCTGTTTAAAATTGTCAAGTAGCCAATATTTGTTTAACAAGATCTGATTATGAGTTATTAAATGATAAGATGAATAAAAGTTCACTATTTTAGGTACTATTGTACCTAAGGGGCCCAACAAACCCCTAATTGGAGTTATGGGATTCGATTCTTTTGCCACATTGTTATATTTCGAACCGTTGAATGGACCAACTCGAAAACAATTGAATGATGACAAAATTCTCAAAGATTGGCCTTCCTTATTTCGATTCAACAACGTACCAATAGTTCCTTGATGCTGGGTAACTAATGGAATCTTCACTTTGTAATAAAAAGGATTGATATTGGTGCGATCTAATCCATTATCAGGAATCAATCCCGAACCTGCCGTATCATACCTTTTTCCGGTATAGGAAATAGTAGACTTGACTAATTCAATTCTTATGAAATCACGAATCAGATCATTTGCCCTTACTTCAACAAAGGAAGCATGAACCTCTTCCATAGAACCGTTTTTTTCTTGGTCCCAATTCAATACTAAGCAAGTCCGAACTAATTGAATACTTGTGTGATAAATTCCTCGAATTGACTTTCCATTTCCATAAAGGATATAATTGACAACTCTAAGCTGGACATTTTCTTTTTCCTGCAAGAGATCTTGAGGGAAAAGTTTTGCTAAATTTATCCCATCAGCTATTTCATATGTGACTACGGGTCGAACCAAAACAAAATACTTTTTTTTGATAGGTGTGATCCGTTGGACATAGATCCAATTTTTCGATTTTGTTTTTGATTCCTTATAATTTTTTTTTTCTGTTCCTGGTGGTATCAAAATGCCACTGTGTCTGGATATCTTATCTGTCTCTCCGGGAAAATGAATATCTCCAGAAAAGATTTTTAGTTCAATACTTTTTTTTTTTCTCTCCACTCGGACTAATCCACCTACTCGGCTTCTTGTATTTGTATTTAAAGCGAGTTGTGTATCTACTCCAATGATACTATTGTTCCGGACCATTATAGACGAAGATCCGGGTAAGATATGCACCTCTTCGGGAATAAAAAAAAACCGATCCACTTTCATTTGGTATTTCGGACTCAATTCTTTTGCTCCTCGATACTCAATCAAATCTTCTTTTTTTACTATTGAATCCACCTCCGCGGTTCCATATTTAGTAATTCCCGAACTCTTTTTTCTGTATCGTGGATCATCAAAATAAGCAAGAATACTATTTCTACGTAAAATACCAATTATGGGTATTTCAATCGAAATACCAAAAGAGGGTATTAATTCTTTCTCTCGTTCTTGATCGTATTGTAATGGGATGAGAAATCTATTTCTTCGTCTTTTCGCCAAGAAATCAGAATTCTCTTGGAGAATCGAAGGGTATATGAAATTCCAATGACCATTGGATATAATTCGATCAAGTCTTGAATAATCAAGAATTTCCCTATCTTTTTTACGAGTACCAGAAGGATCCAACAATTTATGTCTTACTCGATCCTTAGTGATTGAGAGGTCAGAGCTATATCTTTCGTCGACAGAAAAAGAATGAACATTCATTTGATCTTGATCCTTGTGAAGCGAAAAAGACACTATACTGGATCTGCACGGACCCCCCGCTAATATCCATAAATGACTTGTTTTTGGTAATAGATGAACATTACTATATGTATATTCAGGTGCGTGGTAGACATCAGTACTCCAGTGCATTTCTCCCTCTGATTCAGAATAAATATGTTTTCGAACCCTCTCTTTAAAATGAAAAGTAGACGTTCCGGCACGAATCTCGGCAATCACTTGTTCAGATTCTACATATTGATCATTTTGAACTAAAATCAAACTTTTTGGTGGAATATTCACACTATGTATAATATCTCGACTCTCAATAGTTACATGCAAGTCTATAGAACATAGAAAAGCAGGATGCCCATGACGGGTACGTGTGGGATGAACCAAATACTCATTGAACTTTATTTTTCCATTAGAAGGAGCTCGTACATGTTCGGCAGTACCGCCTGTGAATACTCCACCCGTATGAAAAGTTCTTAATGTTAGTTGAGTCCCCGGTTCCCCAATTGATTGACCCGCAATAATACCTATGGCTTCCCCCAACTCGACCAGGTCACCGTGAGTGGGGCTTCTGCCATAACATAATTGACAGATCCAAGATGTATTCCTGCAAGTAAAAGGGGTTCGAATATATATTGGTTGTGCTCGAAAGGTTATGAATCGATTGGCAAGTCCAATCCCAATATCTTGATTTC